AAGATAAACCATTACACAGGTATTTCAATACTAAACACAAAAATAATAAAAATTTTTCTAAACTGAGATAATAGGCTAAATCAAGAGAATAGGATTTGAACCTATGACTTTTCGCTCCCAAAGCGAACACGCTACCACTGCGTCACCTCTCGAATTGCATAAAACCCAAAATAAATTCACAAACTTATTTTGTCTAAAACAAAAATTATCTATCTACTTCACCAAAAACAATATCTTGTGTTCCTATAATAGTTACAACATCAGCTAACATATGAGAATTAGACATAAAATTAAGAGCTTGGAGATGAGAAAAACCTGGAGCTTTTATTTTACAACGATATGGTCGATTACTACCATCAGAAACTAAATACACACCAAATTCTCCTTTAGGAGCTTCAGTGGCAGTATAAGTTTCACCTGAAGGTACAGTAACACCTTCAGTATATAATTTAAAATGGTGTATTAAAGATTCCATACTTTGCTTGACATCTGCACGTGAAGGTGGGGTAATTTTAGAATCATCTACTTTAATACTTCCTTCAGGAATTTTATTTAAACACTGGTATATTATACTAAGAGATTGTCTCATTTCATCAATTCTTACAAGATAGCGATCATAACAATCACCCATTTTACCAACAACTCCTTGAAAGGACAACTCTGAATAAGCATCATACGGTTCATTTTTACGTAAATCCCAACGAACACCAGATCCACGTAACATAACACCAGAAAACCCCCAATCAATAGCCTCCTGAGAACTTACCACACCAATATCTACTAGTCTTTCTTGCCATATACGATTATCTGTTAACATTTCTTCAACTTCATCTAAACGTTGACCAAATTGCGCAGAAAAAGAAAATATATCTTCTATCAAACCAATAGTGATATCTTGACTAACACCTCCTGGACGAAAATAACTAGCATGCATACGTGCACCACTAACTCTTTCATAAAATTCCATTAATTTTTCTCTCTCCTCAAATGACCACAAAAAAGGTGTCATTGCTCCTACATCCATTGCATGACAACCTACAGCTAAAAGATGGTTTAAAATTCTAGTTATTTCTGCAAAAAGAACTCTAATATATTGAGCACGTTTAGGTACTGAGATCTGCAATAAATTTTCAACAGCTAAAGAATAAGTATGCTCTTGACACATCATTGAAACATAATCTAAACGATCAAAATAAGGTAAAGCTTGAAAATAAGTTTTAGCTTCTATTAACTTTTCAGTACCTCTGTGAAGTAAACCTATATGAGGATCAGCCCTTTGAACAACCTCCCCATTAAGTTCTAAAATAAGACGTAAAACTCCATGTGCTGCTGGATGTTGAGGACCAAAATTTATTGTAAAATGCTTAAGTTTTTTATTGAATTCTTTTTTTTTTAATGACATAATAAAAATACACTAACTTATTGTGCTTTTAAAACCTCACACTATAATACTTAAATGTAAACATTCACCTTTTTAAACATATACAAAGGATATTTAAAATTAGCGTCAGAAGGATTTGAACCTACGACTTTCAGGGCATGAGCCTGATGAGCTAACCTAACTGCTCTATAACGCAAACCTTTAATTTATATTATTATAAAGCCATGTTTCCCACAAAAGTAGTATCTGTGGCTATCTAAATAAGAACGCTCGAGTTCGGTAAGAGTTCGGGTATAGATCTAGATAAAGAGGCAAACCTCTTAATTATATATTCCAGCCGCAGGTTCCCCTACGACTACCTTGTTACGACTTCATCCCAGTTGCTTACCTGTCCTTTAAAAATAATTTCCAAACTTACTTAAACTAAATAAATATCTTAACCAAATAGTGTTAAATTTGAATGGTTTATTACAAAATTTTCTGGCCAAGTCAACTTCCAGGACGTGACGGGCGGTGTGTGCAAGGCCCAGTGACGTATTCACCGCGACATCCTGATTCGCGATTACTAGTGATTCCAACTTCATGGGGGCGAGTTGCAGCCCCCAATCCGAACTAAGAGAAGATTTAAAGATTGGCTTTGGATTACTCCCTCGCAACTTATTGTATTTCCCATTGTAGCACGTGTGTAGCCCAGTTCATAAGGGCCATGAAGACTTGACCTCATCCCTACCTTCCTCCCGCTTAGCGCTGGCAGTATCTATTCAGTTTATTTTTTAGAAAATACCATTTCAAAACATAAAATAGATAAGGGTTGCGCTCAGTTACAGGAATTAACCGTACATCTCACGACACGAGCTGACGACAGCCATGCAACACCTGAAAGTCCCAAAATTCTTAACGTCTCCAAAAGAACGACAGACTTACTAGAACTGGTAAGGTTACGCGCGTATTATCGCATTAAACCACATGCTCCACCACTTGTTTGAACCCCCGCCAATTCCGTTGATTTTTAAGCTTGCGCTCGTACTCCTCAGGCGGAGTGCTTAATGCCTTAGCTATGTCTTCTAGATTTCTAAAAAATAGCACTCATCGTTGACAGCGTAGACTACCAGGGTCTCAAATCCTGTTTGCTACCTACGCCTTCGCCCCTCAGCGTCAGTACTGAACAAGAAAATCGCTTTCGCACATGATGTTCTCTTCCACTTATCTGGATTCTAACCCTAATTGAAAAATTCCATTTTCCTCTGTCAGACTCAAGCTTTCCTGTTTTAAATGCCTATCTATAGTTAAGCTATAATTTTTGACAAATAACATATCAGAAAACCACCTACGGGCCCTTTACGCCCAGTTATGACGAATAAGGCTTGCCCCCTCCGTATTACCGCGACTGCTGGCACGAAGTTAGTCGGGACTTATTCTTAATTTACTGTCATTATCCTCAATTAAAAAAGAGGTTTACAACCTAAGCCTTCAATCCCTCACCAAGCCTTGCTGGATCAAGCTTTCGCTCATTGTCCAATATTCCTTACTGCTGCCTTCAAATGAAACCTGGGCCTTGTCTCAGTCCCAGTGTGATTGATCGTCCTATCAGACCAACTAAGCATCATTGGCTTGGTAAGCCTCACCTCACCAACTACCTAATACTAAACCTAATCATCTTCAACCAGCGGACCTTTATATATTTATTCGGTATTCTCCTGTTACCTTCTCCCCTCAGGGATGGGATTATTCCGAAGTTGAAGCCAAATATTAGCCTATTACTCACCCGTACGCTATGGTTTTAACCATTCAACTCGCATGTATTCAAGCAGGCTTATAGCCTTCACTCTGAGCCAGGATCAAACTCATTTTTTTTAATACCACATTCATGTATTATTACAGTATAGTGGAATTTTATTGTGATTATCTTTAATGTAATAAATATTATATTAAAACATGAAATTTCCTAATATATCTTTTTAAAATATAAATTATTTTTCCCTAATATTATAGGTGACATTATTACAAAACACAAACTTTTTGTACACTCTACACATTATCTTATTTGTGAGTAGATTATAAAATTTAAAACATTTTAGTAATTTTTCCAACAAACAAAGAAATTTCAGTTTGGTTTTTAGTACGCTTACCTGTCCATACAGGATGGTTGTTTATATCTAAACTTTTACAATTCAATTCTTTTTGAGAAAAATGACTAGATAACCTTAAAAAACTAAAACTACCATCTGACAACACACTACCGAATGTTTTTGATTTTAATAACAATTTCATTTTATTTAGGATAAGGTGGGATTTGAACCCACGGTAGTTTTAACTACGTCAGTTTTCAAAACTGGTGCCATAAACCACTCGACCACTTATCCAACTTCGCCTAAAAAAATTTATTTATAATTATTAATATTTTTTTCCTGTAAAACAACTTTAAATTTAACTCCATTTAAATATTTCAAAATATCTAAAAAAGCTAATATTTTTGATGAACTTTGTGATTTAATAGTAAAATAACTTCGATACTCCCGTCTTTCAAACTGGTCTTTAGAAGCCTTATTACCTAAAGGAGAACGAAGCAAAGTAAAGCGCTTTATTTTTGTAGACAAACCTGTAGAATAAATAGATAAAGGTAACAAAAGTGACAAATAATTTAAACTTTTAAAGTCAGTCGATACAGACCAAACTTTACATATATATATAATACTTTTTTTATACTTCGGCATATATTTAACGACATACTTGATAAACAACTCTCAAACAATTATATATAATACGATATGACTCGAAAAAGACGGGATTTGAACCCGCGACCACTGGTATGACAAACCATCACTCTACCAACTGAGTTACTTTTTCCTTTTGGAGGTGGTAGGATTCGAACCCACGCTACATTAAAAGTGTAGATTGATTTAGCAAACCAAGGCTTTCAACCACTCAGCAACACCTCCAAAAACTACCTTTCCAAGAGTTTAATATTAAATTACTATTTTCTATTATTAACTTCATACAAGAAGTTTAAAATTTTATAACTATAGACACAAAAATATACAAAAGTTATTATTTTATAGTTTATTATCTTGAATTAACAGTCACTTTTAAATGTTTAATTCTAGATTTTAAACTAAACGCTAAAGAAGGTAATATAAAACGTACAACTACCAAATAAAAATTAAAAACTATCAAAATTAACCAGAAAACCTGGTTGAAAAAAGTCATTGTATCAAATTGAGGCATAATATATATCTAATAAAAAAATTTAAAATAATTACAAATACTCTTTTAACAATAATTTACCTTAATATTAAAGGTAAAGATATTACATAACATAAAGTTTATGTACACTTCAACAACATACAATACTTATATTTAAATAATTATTGATAATATTACCAACACGCTTTACGTAAACCTAAAAAAGAACCTTTTGATGCTAAACGTCTGAATTGAAGACGAGATAATTTATAAAAACTTATAACCGACCTTGATCTGTTAGTATCAATACAGTGATTATGGACTCTGCTTAAACTACTTTTTCTAGGCAATTTAGATTTTTCTAATTGAGCCCACCAACGTAAAGAAATATCTAAATTTTGATTTGTTGATATAGCCTGTAATGTTTTACGACGGGATTCATATAAAGCAAAAGATTTACGACGTTTATAATCCATACATATCATTCCCAATCTAGACTACCAATTTGCCAAGCATATACAAATCCAACAACTAACTCAAAAAGAAAATCCATCATAGACCAATACCCAATAGAAGGTAATTCACTTAATGAAACTGCCCATGGGAAAAGAAAAACAGTTTCAATATCAAATAAAAGGAACAAAATAGCAACTAAATAAAAACGTACATCAAAAGCATTTCTAGCATCTTCATAAGGATCAAACCCACATTCATAAGACGATAGTTTTTCACTATCTGATTCTGAAAAAGATAGTGTATAAGAAGCACCAAAGATAAGAGAAGCTAAAATAAGACTAAAACCTAAAAAAACTAATATAGGGTAATATTCTTTTAGAAAAAACATGTTATTTAAAAATTAAATACGGGTTATACCAGCAAACCGGACATAATTCAATAACTCCACCTGAAGTTTCACTTTTTAACACACTTTCTTTAAACATACCAATCTCGGAATGTCCACCTCTGTTAGAAGTTCCTAATGAGTCATTTCCCCCAATTTGATGAGTATATCTGACACATCGTGTACAAACAATACACCTACGTAATACTGTTTTTATAAGACCCCCCCAAAAAGTATCACCTAAAGAATTTTTAAAAAACAAAAATCTACCCCTGTCTGACCCAAAATTAAAACTTTGTTCTTGAAGTTCACATTCCCCCCCCTGATCACATACCGGACAATCCAAAGGATGATGAAGTAAAAGTAATTCCATCACAGATTCTTGTGCCTTGCGTACCAATGCCGTATTTGTAAAAATTCTTAAATTAGGTAAAAAAGGTAATGCACATGACGCTTGTGGTTTTGGAGAATTACTCACCTCAACAAGACACATTCTACAATTACCGGCAATAAAAAGCTTATCATGATAACAAAATCGTGGAATATTTGCTCCAGCTGCTTGACAAGCCTGTATAACTGTAGAGCCTTTTTTTACCCAAACAAGAAGCTCATTAATTGATATATTAAGCATAATTAGGATAAAACTTCTAAATTACGCGTGTTATTAGGTATTAATAACGGTTTTTCTTTTATAAAAAAAACTGCATTTTTCGATTCACGACCTAATTGACGGTATAAAGATTCAGGACAATTTTTTTGCAATGTTAAGCTAATAGCCCCAACCATAGCTATTAAAAGAATTACCCCAGCTATTATTAATAATATTGCATGAGTTGAGTATAAAATATAACTTGGATCATTTAATGCGCAAGAAGAATCAAATTCTATAAACCACATTATATTTAACCCATACAATCCTTCCACACTTTCTTTATGGAACATTAACTGTAAAAACTCTGTTAACCCCTCAGAATCACATAAATGCTTCCATATTTCAATTCTTTCCTCCATAAAATCTTTAAAAGTTTTTTTAGATTCTTTAATTGATGGCTCAGGTTCACCTTTACGTTTTCGCTTACTTCGCTCCTGAAATCTTTTTAAATTATCATTAACTGTTTTGTTAATAATTACTGGATGAAATAAATTTTTTATCTCCTCTTCATAAGATACTAAACTAAAGGAAACCAATGAACTCATATAAACCACTAACAATACATTCATTAATTTTTGCAAATTTTTACTATATATTGCAGAAATCAAAAATAAAACAAAAATTAAAAAAACCAAGTATAATAAACGCTTTTTTTTTGCGGACCATGGACTTTCAATGGCTTTTACGTCTAGCATCATAACAACAAATAACACCAATACTGCAATAGCACCAGCGTAAACCAATAAAAATAGTAAAGCCATAAATTCTAAACCCAATAAAAATGAAATTGCAGAACCCAAAAAGAAAAGTAATACAAGATAAAGACCACTATATACTGGGTTTTGAGTACTAGTAACTTTAACTCCCAAAGTACCCCCAAGAGTTGCAATAATAATAAAAATTATAGGATCGACCATAATACAATAAAGGCTAACAGAGCTAAAATACGTGAAAATTGAAAACCAAACACAAAACAAATACCAAATATAACATTACTCCAACCTATAATTACTAAATAATGATATAAATAACCCGAATGCCATGCTCGAGATTTATTTACCTGATCCATAAGTACATTTGATATACCAAAAGGTCCTAAACTTTCAATAAGACCACGATCAATAGACTTATAAGTAAAATGGTAACCAAAATCTAATAAATTTTGGGTTACAACCTCATTATAAATTTTATCAAACAGCCATTTACGATTTAAAAAAGTATAAAATTTTCGACCTAAAAATGAAGTCTTCAACATAAATAAATTAGAATTATAATCTTTATATAAAATAAATGAAACCCCCCCACCAACAATACTACAAAAAAGTGGAAAGATTTTTATATTACTTGACATAAACTCTGCATCTATAATACTCAAATTATTAGGCATACAAAACAATGCGTTTCCCCAAAAATCTGTACCCAAACCAATAAAAAGATCACGTCCTAAATAACCAATAAACATACTGGGCAAAGCTAATATACCCAATACCAAACCCATTGGCAATCCACCTTCTGACGCAGAAAGAAGTAATGATCTACTACCATTAGGCTCTGTCAAAAAACATAATGATAAAAGTCGTATAGAATAAAAAGCAGTACAAAAAGCCGCAAAACTACCTAACCAATAAGCAAAGTGAGACGCACTAGAGTAAGTTGAATAACCTACCTCTAATATAACATCTTTTGAATAAAACCCTGTTAAAAAGGGCATACCCATAAGTGCTAAAGAACCAATTACCATAACCGCATATGTAAAGGGTAATAAACGACGTAAACCTCCCATTTTACGCATATCTTGTTCATCCCCAACCGCATGAATTACAGAACCTGCCCCAAGGAAAAGTAAAGCTTTAAAAAAAGCATGATTACCTAAATGAAAAACTGCTACAGAATAATTAGAAAGACCACAAGCAAAAACCATATAACCTAATTGACTACAAGTAGAATAAGCAATAACCCGTTTTAAATCATTTTGGACTAGAGCCGTAGTAGCTGCAAAAAACGCTGTCATACCACCAACTATAGTTATTACTATAAGCGCCTTAGGACAATATTCAAGCAAAGGGGAACAACGAGCTAATAAAAAAACACCAGCAGTAACCATAGTTGCAGCATGAATAAGTGCAGAAACTGGAGTCGGACCTTCCATAGCATCAGGTAGCCAAGTATGTAAACCTAATTGAGCAGATTTACCTACAGCACCTACAAATAATAAAATTCCTATAAGATTAAGAGCCTCAAATTCAATATTAAAAAAAGTTAAATGAAACGATGATAGTTGAGGTGCTAAAGCAAAAACAGTAGCATAATCGACAGCACCAAAACAAATAAAAATACCAAAAATACCCAAAGCTAACCCAAAATCTCCAACCCTATTAACCAACATAGCCTTAATTGCAGCTTTATTGGCTTGTATACGAGTAAACCAAAAATTAATCAATAAATAAGAACATAACCCAACACCTTCCCAACCAACAAACATTTGAACAAAATTATCTGCAGTAACCAATATCAACATAAAAAATGTAAATAATGACAAATAACTCATAAAACGGGGTAAGTGAGGATCACCTCCCATATACTCTATAGAATATAAATGTACAAGGGTTGAAATAAAAGTAACTACAACAAGCATAACGACAGTTAAACTGTCAAAGCAAAAAGCCCAATCAACGTGGAAAGAATCAGACTCTAACCAAGGCATTAAATAAAGATAAGTGGAACTTCCTCCTAAACCTACTTCATAAAAAGCAATACCACTTAAAAAAAAACTAAGACCAATACAAGATATAGTCACTAAACCAGCACCGCGGCCCCCAAGGAAACGTCCAAAAAATCCAGCAACAAGAGAACCAAGTAGGGGTAAAAAAACTATGTTTAAATACATCTTAGTCCTTTACGGGACTTGAACCCGCACCTTTACCATAAATGGTAATATCCTTTTAGATATTAAACTAAGCATTAGACTAAAAGAACTTTTAAACTAATATAACCTACAACCACAAATCAACCCATACCAAATTTGAAACTGTTGCATGCATTGCAGAAAAAAATAAGTTAGGATAAATACCCATAAAAAGGGTACCCAAAACAAGAGGAAAAAAAATCATAAACTCTCGTAGACTTAAATCAAAACCAACCATTTTAATATTACCATAAGCTATACGATTAAACAACCAAAGAGAATAACCACCACCTAAAATCATTGAAGTAGCTGCAAAAAAACACGCAGTACTATTTGCTTCAAAAGCTGAAACTAATAAAAGAAATTCCCCTATAAAACTTGATGTACCAGGCAAACCTAAATTAGCCATAGTAAAAAATAGAAAAATAATTATAAAAATTGGCATGGTATGTGTAAGACCCCCATAGTATTTAACTACACGACTATGCCAACGGTCATACAAAACCCCAATGATAAGAAAAAGCGCAGAAGATACAAAACCATGGCTTAAACTTTGTAAAATAGCTGCCTCTACCCCAATTACGGTACCTGTAAACAAACCTATCATTACTAAATTCATATGGGCTACTGAAGTATAAGCAATTAAACGTTTTAAATCTGTTTGACGAATAGCTGTTAACGAAGTATATACTACACCTAACAAGCTAAGACTAAAAATAAAAGGTGTGAAATAAACAGAAGCTATCGGAAAAAGGCTTAAAGAAAAACGTAAAAAACCATAAGATCCTAATTTCAGTAAAATACCTGCTAAAATTACTGAACCCGCTGTGGGAGCCTCTACATGAGCTTCAGGAAGCCAAATATGTACAGGTAACATAGGAACCTTAGCAGCAAATGATGCAAAAAAAGCAAGCCATAACCACTTTTGATCATAAGCTGAAAAATTTATAACTGACAATGATTCATAATTTGTACTACCAGCAAATAAATAAATATAAACTATACCTATCAACATAAACAAGGATCCTAAAAGAGTATACAAAAAAAACATATAAGCCGCTCGTATTTTTCTTTCACGTGATCCATATATACCAATAACCAAAAACATTGGAATTAATACAGCCTCGAAAAATATATAGAAAAACAATAAATCTAGATTAGTAAAAACTAAAAGTAAAACAAGTTCCATACCCAAAAAACTAATTAAATAAGTTTTTACTTCCCCCTTATCAAAAGACCATGAAGCTAACAAACAAAGAGGAAAAATTAATGTTGTCAAAATAATAAAAAATAAAGAAATACCATCAACACCTAAAATTAAATTAATATTATATATAGGTAACCATAAACTGTCAACAATAAACTGAAATTTAGGTGTTGAATGATCAAAACCTAACCATAAAAATAATGAGGAGACAAAAACCGCCGACGTAATACCGAGAGCAAATTGCCGCATAATTAACTTTTGACTAGAAGGAATAAAAATTAAACCAACAATCCCTAAAATAAGAATAAGGAATAAAAAGGTTAAGAGCATAATCTTTTACCAACCCAAGTTAAATATTCATCTTGGTTAACCGCTTGAACCACAATAGGCATAAAACCATGATTAACACCACAAAGTTCACTACATTGACCATAAAAAACCCCTTCTCTTTTAATAAAAAGAAAAACTTGGTTTAATCTACCAGGACACGCATCTACTTTAACTCCTAAACTAGGTACTGCCCAAGAATGAAGAACATCAGCAGAAGTTACAAGAACACGTATATGCGTATTAATAGGAACAACTAAACGATTATCCACCTCTAGAAGGCGAAACACTTTTCCAGCTTTTCCAGTACCTGATACTTCAGGAATAACTAAATCATCATCAGTGATAAGATATGAATCAAAATTTATACGTTGTCTTTCTGTTATCTCTTCTTCTTTATGATTCTCAATTAAATCATTAATCATTTTTATTTGAGTTTTTAAAGATTTATTTTTATCCCCTTCTTCATTAACAATCGAAAGTAAAGCTTCATATAACATATTTTTAACGTCATCTGCAGTATTTTGATCTACAGTTTCAATTAATTCTTTAAGTGTTTGTAAAACCTCACCACGTAAACCTGTATGGGTATACTCAATTTTTCTATTTTCTAACTTAGATAACATTTCTCTGATATCTTCTTTTGATTTTTTATTTCCTGAGTTACCATCTTCACAAGAAGAATCAAATACACTTGAACCATTATCACCAGCTAAAACACTATTAGATTCAATTACTGATACATCAGAAAATTGGCGATTAAAAGGTTTAACAGACTCCAATATAGGAGTATCTAGACTCCTTGATACTCTAGCTGCGAACCATTTAACATTAGCTAATTCTGCTTTTGCTTTTAATACCTCACAAGAAGACTTTGATTGTAAACTTCCTGGTTCCAAAATAGTATCAATAGCTGAAGAAGAGACTAAAGCTTTTTTAATACCATTTGAAACTTTCTCTAAACTATTATCTGTTGCGGTTTTAAGGGCTAAAAGACTGTTTATAGAACTATTTTCACTAAACTTAGAAATAGATAAAAGATCCTCTGATGTTTTATCTAATATTTTACGGGCATTATTAAGTATGTTTGAGGCCTCTTCATAATCTGAAATAGCAGCACTTACATCAACCGTAAGTGTTTTTATCCAAACAGAATCTACAGCAGATTCAATCATGTTTGAAATATCAAAACCAAATGTTTTATTCAAAATAACTGGTTTGACGGGTCCTGAAATATCTGACGCTTTAAATAGGTCATTATCTACCATATTAATTATAATTTTTGAACAATTAGAACTTTCAGTATTGAAGGTAGATATTACTTTATCACGTATAATATGACCTAATTTTAATTGAAGATTTCCAACATATGTTTCAATATCCTCTAACTTTTCTTTGCTTAATGAGTCCGAAACATAATCTACATCAAATTTTAAAAAATTTATTAAAGCTTTACCCTTTTTTAACTCAATTTCAATTAATTTAATAAAAGATTCAATTAAAGATTGTTCTAAATTAGCTAACACTATTTTAGACTCTTCTAATACAGCTTCAGAACCTTTTAACTGGGCCTTTACTGTCATGAGATCTTCATTATGTATCTCCCATAAAAAATTATCAAAATATTCATTAGGCTTATCTGTTACTTTAGGTAACTCATAAATAATTGGTGTATCATCAAGTCTTTTCTCTGTATTATATACATAACCTTTAACAATCTCGAGTCTATCTTTAGCATTATCTAAATTTAATTTAGCTGTATTAACCAAAGAAACTGATTTATCAAATTCATATTTTACACTACCATATTTTTCAACAAGATTATCCAATACTATCTTTGGTGTCATAGAATTAAAATCTAAATCAACACCAGTCAATTTTTCTTTAGATGAATTGAAAAAAAACTCAGCACCTTTTGAAACCGCTTTAGCTCTATTTGACACTGCCTTAAATTTGTCAAACGCAGCTTGAGACCTTTCCAACCTAATATCAGCTCTATTTGACACTGCTTTATAATTATTTAGTTCATCTTTGGCATTTGATAATATATCTTTACCTCTTTCAAATTCTTCCGCAACTGGTATTATTTGTTTTTCTAGAGCCATAAACTCCGCTTCTGAACTATCTGCTATTGAATTACATTTACTTAATTCCTCTTTAGTTAAACCAGACTGAAACCTGTCTAAAATTGCGTTAGCACTTTTTAACTCTTCATGAGCAAGCATAAATTTAAGTTCATGACTGTCTAAAATTTTTTTTGACTCAGACTTTAATTTTTCATTCCAACCATCATAACCATCTTTCAACAATACTTTACTACGCATTATAGCTGGATCTTTTGAAGCCCATTCGGCATCAGCTTGAAAATACTCTGCAGTTAATGCATTAACCTGTGAAGCAAGTAAGTCAATTTTTGCCCATTTTGCACTAGCTTTTGCATTATTTAACTCTATTTTTGCATTTTCTAGTTCATTATCATAAAATTTAAATTCTACATTAGCAGTATCCCACTCAAACTCACTACTATAACCCTCTCTTTCAGATCGGGTTAATCTTAATTGATGAGCTATTAATTGAGTGTCAATTAAATTATTTTCAGCAATTTCTGCCTCCACTAAAGCTTTGTCAAGCCTTATTCTACCTTCGTCTAAATTAGCCATCATTTCCTCTATAGGGATTTTTATTTCCCCACGTGCAAGGGCTCTAAGACATACACACTCTGCCTCAAAAACTTGTGTTAAAGCTCTACTTAATTCTGTTTCAGCCCCATCATAAAAATTTTCAGCTGATCTAAGTTCTAACCATTTATAACTTGCCTCATCCACTTTATTTAACTCATCAACAATAGAAACTATATTGGAATCTAAGCCTCCAAAACTATCATCGCTTGAAGGTGCATTTCCTGGTTTAATTTCATCTAAAGATGTAAATAAATCCATTGTTTTTGCTGTTAACTCAGTTTCATTAACAATCCTTATATATTGCTTAAAAATTTTTAAAGCTTTAATTATTAAATCTTGCTGTTCTTCAATAAGTGAACTTTTTGATAACTGTTCCTTAACCCCAGATAAAATAGAAACCATTTCTCCTGTTAAGTGGGATTCTAAAGGACCATAAAATTCTTTTCGTCCTTCATTACCTAAAATATTTATAAGAAGCCATTCTAAACGACGAGATAACACTTCATTAGCACCTTTAGGTAAATCTTGTATATTTTTTTCCAATGAATTTATAAACTCTTTAATTATACTTATTTGAGTTTGTTTCTCACCTTTACCCACTTCTACACGACTATACTCTATCAAATCTGCCATATCCTTTAAAGCTTTATAACTTATTTCAACCTTATCTAAATTGTCTTTTTCAATAACTGGTGATACTTCAAAATCAGAGCACTCATATGACCAATACCATTGGTGACCAACAACTTTTATAGTTAAACTAGGATCTATCACTTCATCCATTGCATACAATAAATTGTATGAAGGTACACTAATAACCATTAATATACCAGCTGGAATAATTGTCCAAACGACTTCAAGTAATGTTGAGTGGTTAAAGCCTACAGCATTTTTATTACCCACTTCGTTAAATAAAGTTAAGGATTTATACAATAACCAACCTACAAGACAGGCAATAAATAGCATAAAAGTCATTAATAAACCATTAAAAAAAATTATACCTTCCATTATTGGAGTAGCAGGATCTTGAAAACCCACTTGCCATGGGTGTGAAGCATCCATACTCCCAACAGAACAATAGTACAAGGAAAAAAAAACAATTAAAGTTATTCTAATGATATTTTTATGTGAAAATTTCATAATACGAGCACAATTAAACAAAAACAAATATTTAATTCCAAATACCTTTTAAATTTTTACTTCCCTTTTGCAGAACGCATATTTAATACCCTAACTGCAAGCATTTTTTCCAACCAACCTACAAATAACCCCCCAAAAACAAAAAAAGCAAAATAACCTATGGAAACAACAGCCCCAACTACTTTAAAATAATCATCTACTGGTGTAGTACCTGACCAAGCCAATAAACAAAAATCAGCAACAAAAAGCCAAAAAACTACAGAATAAATTGGACGAAAATTACCACTACGTAATACAGATGTATTCAAAAGAGGATATATAAAAATAATAGCTATCGCCCCACCCATAGTAAGAATACCACCAACTTTATTTGGAATAACCCTCAAAATAGCATAAAAAGGTAAAAAATACCATTCAGGGACGATATGCGCTGGAGTACCATATGGGTCTGCTTCTAAATAATTATCCGGATCACCTAAACTATTAGGAAAATAAAATATAACAATAGATAACATTAATAACAAAACAAAAAAACCTACTAAATCTTTTACATAAATATAAGGATAAAAATTTATATTAGCTGTTTTTGTTTTTATACCTAACGGGTTGTTAGAACCGTCTTTATGTAACAATCCTAAATGAACAAATACCAAACCAGCAATAATAAAAGGTAATAAATAATGTAAACTAAAAAAACGATTCAAAGTTGGGTTACCTACCGTAAAACCCCCCCATAACCACATAACAACCTCTTTCCCTATAAAAGGAAAAATAGAAAATAAACTTGTAATAACCGTAGCACCCCAAAAACTCATTTGACCCCAAGGTAAAACATAACCAATAAAAGCTGTTGCCATCATTAAAACATAAATAACCCCCCCAGACCACCATAATTGCTGTCTAGGCTCAATGTAAGAACCATAATATAAACCTCTAAAAATATGAGCATAAACAACAATAAAGAAAAAAGATGCACCATTAGCATGCATATAACGAATTAACCAACCACTTTTTACATCACGCATAATATGTTCAACACTAGAAAAAGCATAATGAGTTTCTCCTGCATAATGCATAGCTAAAAAAGCCCCACTAAGTATTTGAATAACCAAACAAAACCCCGCTGTTGAACCAAAACTCCAATTATAATTTAAATTCATGGCTGTTGGGTAATCAATAATATGAGAATCTACCCAACCAAGTATAGCATTTACATTAAACCTAGACATTAACTGATTAAATTATTTTGTGACCAAGGAACATGAAAATTAAATGAACGAAACTCTTGACTCAATTCAATAGATTCACAAACAACAACACGCTGATCTTCATCATAACGCAACTCAAAATAACCACTTAGAGGAAAATCTTTTCTTAATGGATGACCCTCAAAACCATAATCTGTTAAAATACGACGTAAATCAGGGTGATTAGAAAAAAAAACTCCAAATAAATCCCAAATCTCACGTTCCCACCAATTTGCTGAAGGAAAAAGACTTACTACAGAAGGTAAAGGATTTATTTCATCTGTATGTGTCTTAATTCGAAGCCTGCAATTAGATCTTACATTTAAAAGATCATAAACAACTTCAAATCTCTCTTCTCTTTCTGGATAGTCTACACCTGAAATAGAGGTAAGCATTTGAAAATTACCATTACTATGATGGTGTAAAAAAGTTAATGTAGCCAACAAATATTTTTTGGATACGCTAATAACAATCTCATGTCCAAACACCTGGAAAGTTTGAACAGGTACAAGCCTAGTAAGACTTGTAGCGTATACAATTAAAGAACTGAACATTTTTAAACCAATTAAAACAACCCTTATATTAATATGGGAATTATTTTGAAAATTAATCCTTTACGGGAATTGAACCCGTATTTTCGCCGTGAAAAGGCAACGTCCTAACCATTAGACGAAAAGGACTTGTTAAAATAACTTAAAAAACTATACTTTGAGCCTGAATCGAATTGAACGATTGACTTTACGCTTATCAGGCGTACACTCTACCACTGAGTTACAAGCCCTGACACAACCACCTTATCTCACTTAATAACTTTTATTTAAATTATACTTTAAATTTTTAACAACCCAACCCCTAATCAATTATTATTTATTACTTGACTCTATAGATCTATTAGGCAATACTGGAAAAGCAAGCCCTCTACCCTTTACCCAAGGATTTGATTCTTCAACAGACCCTCGTGTAAGAGTAATATAAACAACAAAGAAAAAAAATAATGACGCAATAGAGGATAAAATTGACCCAAAAGATGCTAAACCATTCCATCCTGCATAGGAATCCGGATAATCTGGTATACGTCGTGGCATACCTGCTAGACCTAAAAAATGCATTGGAAAAAAAGTCAAATTTACACCTAAAAACATAAGCCAAAAATGAATTTGACCTAGAATTTCTGGATAAGCCAAACCTGTCATTTTACCTATCCAAAAATAAAAAGCTGCAAACATTGTAAAAGCTGCTCCCATACTTAATACATAATGAAAATGAGCAACAACATAATAAGTATCATGCAAAGCAATATCAACACCTGAATTTGCTAAAACAACACCAGTTAATCCTCCTATAGTAAAAAGAAAAAGAAAACCAATAGAAAATAACATAGGGGTTTTCAAACGAATAGAACCACCCCATAAAGTCGCAATCCAACTAAAAATTTTAATACCTGTTGGTACTGCAATAATCATAGTGGCTGCCGTAAAATAAGCTCTTGTATCAATATCTAATCCTACTGTGAACATATGATGAGCCCAAACAATAAAACCAAGTATACCTATTGAAAGCATAGCATAAACCATACCTAAATATCCAAATACAGGTTTTCTAGAAAAAGTAGACAATATATGACTAACAATACCAAACCCTGGTAAAATTAAAATGTATACTTCAGGATGTCCAAAAAACCAAAACAAATGCTGATACAATACTGGATCACCACCACCAGCTGGGTCAAAAAAAGTAGTATTGAAATTACGATCTGTTAATAACATTGTAATAGCACCAGCTAAAACAGGAAGTGATAACAATAATAAAAACGCTGTAATTAAAACAGACCATACAAAGAGAGGCAACCTATCCATTGTCATACCAGGAGCTCTCATATTAAAAATTGTTGTAATAAAATTTATAGCCCCTAAAATAGAAGCAGCACCTGAAAGATGAAGACTAAATATTGCTAAATCAACAGAAGGACCTGAATGTGCTTGAATACCACTAAGTGGTGGGTATACTGTCCAACCTGTACCAGCTCCAGATTCTACCAATGAAGAAGCTAAAAGAAGGATTAAAGAAGGAGGCAACAACCAAAAACTAATATTATTCATACGAGGAAAAGCCATATCGGGGGCACCAATCATTAAAGGTACAAACCAATTACCAAATCCACCAATAAGAATTGGCATAACCATAAAAAAAATCATTAAAAAAGCATGTGCTGTTACAATAACATTGTATAACTGATGATTTCCTCCTAAAAATTGATTTCCAGGACTGGCTAATTGCAAACGAATAAGAACAGACATTGCTGTTCCAAGAACACCTGAAAAACCACCAAAAATTAAATATAATGTACCAATATCTTTATGATTGGTGGAAAATAACCACCTTGAAGAGAAACCACTCAATAAAGAGCTAATAACCGATAGAGACCATAATTGCGATACAGGTTTAGAATGTATAGTAAAAGACATTAGCTAATTATTAAAACATAAAACCTAGTCCTAACTTATATGTCAAAAGATAAAATAAATTAGGGCTAAGCATAAAAAAGATAATAGTTAAACCACTTAAAACTAGAACCATTGCTGCACTTTTTGATAAAGGAGCAAAAAAAAACCAATTACTATTTTTCTCAAAATAAAAAATCTTTATTAAACGTATGTAGTAAAAAGCTGAAATAACACTAGTAATAACAACAAAAATAGATATAATATAAAATGAAGAGTCCACCAAACTTACAAAAATATTTAATTTAGCAAAAAATCCACCAAAGGGTGGAATACCAGCTAAAGAAAAAATCATTAATGCAACCCCAAACCCCATAAGTGGGTTTGATCTAACCAAACCTATAGAATTTGAAAACGTTAAAAGAGTATTACCAGTGTTCGAAGATAAATCAAGATATATTATATAAACCCATAAAAATACTGCCGTAAACATATAAATAGAAAGATAAAATAACACTGCTTGTATACCTTCTATATTACCACTAGCTAACCCAAGACATAAAAAACCTACATGACCAACACTACTAAAAGCAAGAAGACGCTTTATTTTAGTTTCCCCTAAACCACAAACACATCCTATAAAAAGACTAAAAAGACCACATATACAAAAAAAGTTTTCCCATAAACTAGGAAAAAACGACCAAAAACTTGTAAAAGACAAACGCAAAATCACAACAAAAAAGGCAAATTTAGGTATAACAGCAAAAATAAAACCCACTAAAGTAGGAGCTCCTTCATAGACATCTGCTACCCACATATGATAAGGGGCTGCACCTATTTTGAATAATAAAGCAGAAACTACGCACACAATCCCCAAACACATAAAAGATGAAGTTTCTATTAAATTTTCTGTTAATAAGGCTAAAGAACCTAAATTAGTTGTACCCATAGCAAAATAAATTAAAGAGGCACCAAACAAAAAAAAAATAGAAGCAACAGAACCTAAAATAAAATATTTTAAACCAGCTTCAGCAGAAAAGTAAGAATTCTTTTTCCAAGCCGCTAATACATAAAAAATTAACGATAAAAATTCCATACTTAAATACACAGAAAGAAGGTCATATGATGAAATCAAAAGACACAAACTTAAACCAATACCAATAATAAAAACAAAAAATTCATAGGCTCTAAAACGAGCCGAAAACATATATGATTCACTTACCAATACACAAAAAAGTAGGCCTAAAAAAACAATTACTTTAGACCAAATCCCTATATTATCAGTAACAAAAATAGAATTCCATAAAGTTTGAGATTCAACTGGATTATTAAGAACTAAAAGCAAACTTAAAAACAAAACAATTGATGTTAACCTAACCATACTTATAGTAAGATAAGTATAAAGAGAAGCAGCCAATACCCCTAAAAAACTACCATGTAATAAAATAACTAAGATAGAAATAGCAAGAAACAGCTCAGGCAAAAAAGCCACAATGTCATTTTGGAATATTAAAGCAAATTTCATACGTTACATTTTATAGGATTCGAACCTACGACCTACGATTTAGAAGACCGATGCTCTATCCACTGAGCTAAAAATGCTTAGAGACATATATTAAAAAAAGAATTATTTAAACTTCCTACCTCTCTATTTTTATACCAAATAACAATTAACTTAAAATTAATGAAGAACAATTGCGTCGTTTATATAAATGCAACTTAAAATTGTAAAAACATAAGCTTGAATTAAAGCAACTGCTAACTCAAGCCCAAAAAGAATTACCAATACTGCTAATGGCACTATATGAGCAACTAACAACAACCCTCCACTACCCATCATAGCCCATGCAAACCCAGCAATTACTTTTAATAATGTATGACCTGCCATCATATTAGCAAAAAGACGAACAGCCAAGCTAAGTGGTTTAAACACGTATGAAACTATTTCTATTGGTACTAATAAAAAAGCCAAAACTATAGAAGTACCCCCTGGCAAAAATAAACTTAACATGTGAAATCCATGTTTTGATGCACAAATAATCATCACACCAATAAATACTGTCAAAGCTAAAACCATTGTCTGAATAAGATGACTTGTTATAGTAAAAGAATACGGAACTAGTCCTGAAACATTAGATATTAAAATAAAACTAAAAATTACAAATAAAAAGGGAAAATATTTTTGTCCTTGCTGACCAACACTATCCCATACTAGACCTGCAGTACTTAAATAAAGACTCTCTAAAACTAATTGCCATCTAGTAGGAAAGCAACTAAGACCATAGGCTGAAAGACAATAATAAATAAAAACAAAAAAAGTTAAACCAACGACTGTTGTTAGCATTGCGTTAGTTATTGAAAAATCAAATAAACCAATACCGAGACTTAAAAGAGGAAGTATTTGGAATTGCTCTAATGGGCTGTAAAACATGTATATATATATATAATTATAGTATAAATAGTTAACTATCAAATTTTTAAAATATGTCTAAAGAATTTATTTTTCGTACTCGTTTAGTTAATTGTAAATACTACATAAAAAATTGTTACCACTTTGATTTAAGATAATTTATATTATACTTATAATGAAAAATCTTTAAAAATACCTTTTAACTTAAATAATTTTTTAATTCTATATAACTAAATATATTGATATTATGTAAAACCAAATAATATTTTTAAATTAACTATTAAAATTATTATTTAAATTACTTTAAACAAATTATATTTATATTATTATAAAAACATTAGTATTTTCAAGATAAACACCTATATCATTTTTTATTTTATCAAAACTAACTAAAATTTGAAAAGAACCTAATAAAAGCTGAAAATCATAATTACAACTATTACTATCTTTTGTTATAGAATAAAAAATAAACCCATAAGGTAATTTATATACGCACTTAGAAAAATTATAAAAACTTCCTTTGTATACCATAAACAAAGTAGGATAAAATTTAAAATAAAAATTTACCTTTTTATTAATAGATAAATATTTATATTTTTCTATATTTTTAAAAAAATAATTGTAATACTCTAAAAATGTATTATTATAACTATTAACCACAAAAGATTCATAGTTACATGTAATACCCTCAAAAAAAAATTTTATATAATTTTGTTTTATAACACCTGATACCTCTTTTATTATATTTACGGATTTGTAAATTTTATAATTTAATACTGTCAATCCAGAACAATTATACTTTTTTTTAACACCTACGTTATATTTAATTTTATATAAAGGAGATTTGTTATTTTTAAAATAAATAAACCCTAAGAAATAATACTTATCAATATCACTTTCTATAAAATTAAGAATTGAAATAGAATTAAATGAAGATTTAGTATTTGACTTAATTAATAAAATCTTATTAGAAATATATTTAAGATGGTTGCTTAAATATATGTCAAAAGACACAGGCACTCTTTTATTAATACATGCAGCAAGACATATCAACAAATCTCTCTCAAAAGTTTTTTTAATATGTAATCTAAAATACTCTTCTACAAAAAATTCAACTTCTTCAAAAGAGTCCTCAAAAAAAAATAAGCAATTGCTCTGAAATAACAATAAAAAATGATAATTAATATATTTAAAAAAACCTGATTCTATAAATTTTAAAAACTTTGGACTATCTAGAAGAGTTAGTAAAAAAAACTCACCAAAATATTCTAAAATATATTTTTCAGTACATACCAAAAAATATTTAGAAAAATAAATTTCACAATATTTAATATTAGAATACTCACTAAAATTATAAGACCAAAGACGAAGCAAAGAATACTTCTTAAATAAAGGACTTACTAAATAAAAATCGGCTAAATCAGCTTCACTGTATTTTTTAGCCTTAACCATAAAATAAAACTATACTATTACATTAAAACCCCACCAATAAATCGTAAGAAAAAGAAATAACCACACAACATCAACAAAATGCCAATACCACGCAGCAGCCTCAAAACCAAAATGATGTTGACGGCTAAAATGATCTTGATATAACCTTAAAGTACAAATAGCTAAAAAAATTGTTCCAATAATAACATGGAATCCATGAAAACCTGTAGCCATATAAAAAACAGAACCATATACCCCATCTGACATACCAAAAGGAGCATGCATGTATTCAATACCCTGCATACCTGTAAAAGCAATTGCAAACCCTAATGTTATACCTAAACCTTGCAAAGCTTCTTTTTTAAAACCAGCAACAATAGCATGATGAGCCCATGTTACACTTGCCCCGGAAGATAGTAATAAAATAGTATTTAAAAACGGCAATCCCCATGGACTAATAGCATCTATACCTACTGGAGGCCAAACCCCTCCAATATTAAAAACAGGGGAAATAGATGAGGTAAAAAAAGCCCAAAAAAAAGCAAAAAAAAACATTATCTCAGACACAATAAAAAGTACCATACCCATACGTAATCCCTTTTGAACCGCTAAAGTATGCTGCCCTTCAAATAAACCTTCACGTATAACATCTCTCCACCAAGTAAACATAACATATAAAATAGTAAAAACACCTAAACAAAGTAATTCCCCTCCACCTTTATAGTTATGCATAAATAACACTCCACCAAAAGTCAAACTCAATCCACCTAAAGCAGCCACCAAAGGCCAAGGACTAGGATCAACTAAATGAAATGGGTGCCGTTGAACCATTTTAGTTTTATCTTTCATTAAAATGAACAAGAAGGGGATAGGATTCGAACCTACGATGGAAAAACCAACAGATTTACAATCTGACACTATTAACCACTCAGTCACCCCTTCTAAATTTAATTTTACCTATACCCTTTAGGTTTTGTACGAAATTTTTTACGACGAGCTTTAGCTGGACGACAGCCATTGTGAGTATAACATGTGCTAAGATACAAAAAAGTAATTTTAATTCCTTTTTTTTTACTAAGACCTTTTACAACCCCTCTACGACCTTTATTTATACCAGATCTAAGTAAAATAGTAAATTCTTTATAACCTAATTTAATAGCTTTATCACCAATTAAATTACCTAAAAGTAAACCACGTGTATAAAGATTTTCCCGTTCATTATATTCATTTACATAAGAAGGAACACGTAATGAGCAACTAGTTTTTACTTTTTTTTCATCAATATCCATCAAAGTACAAAAAACATTTCTTTTTGTCGATTTAATAAGGATAATACCCTTTTTTTCGTTAGGTATTTTTAACAAACCTTTATCTGAGGTATCGACAACCCCTTCAATCGACGTTATAACAGGTTTAGACAATAAATTTATATTTTCTAATTTAGTTAACATTAAGTTTTAACACAGGTCGTTTTTTTGCATTAGTATGAGTACGTTGACCCCTAACTGGTAGACCTTTACGATGACGTAAACCACGATACGTTGAAAGAACACACAAACGACGAATCTTATCATTTTTAAAACGGCGAAGATCAGCACCTAAGGGAAGAGGGGTAGCCTCGGCTAAGTTTTCTAAATTCTTCCCTTTAAAGAAAGTAACATGACTGCCACGTGAATCTGAACCGAAACCAGCTTTTTTGCATAAAATTTTAGATTGGGTTATCCCAATACCATAAACATGAGACACAGACTGCACCAATACTTTGTCTTCTGGAATAGAAGTACCGATAATAAAAGGCATAACTAGATATTTAATATATTATATGAAACAAAACAAACAAATTTTTATTACCCCTCCTCTAAAATCTAAAAGACGATCGTGGAATTATTCCACCGGACGAAATAATGAAGGACATATAACTGCATGGCACCGAGGTGGTGGACATTCAAGATTATACAGAGATATAGACCTAAATCGTAAATACACACAAGGGATAGTCATAGGATTAGAATACGACCCAAATAGATCCGCATTTTTAGCACGAATTTTTAATCCAGATACTAAAAAACATAATTATATAATAGCACCTACTAAAATAAAAAAGGGTGATATTATAAGATCAAACTCAACACGTAATGGTTTTCAAAACGGGCATAGTAAAACCTTACAAAATATACTAACAGGAAGCTTAATTTACAATTTAAGCTTATCACCAGGAAAAGATGGTAAAATTTTAAGAGCTCCTGGGGCATTCGGTCGAATTTTAAAAAGAACTAAAACATTAGCTAAAATTCGTCTTAAATCCGGTCAATACCGTTGGTTCGACATAAAAACAATAGCAACCAACGGTGTAGTTAGCAATTCAGATTCACGTTTTACAAAACTTAAAAAAGCCGGTCAATCTAGATGGTTGGGTAAACGTCCTATAGTTAGAGGAGTAGCAATGAACCCAATTGATCACCCACATGGAGGTGGTGAAGGAAAAACCTCAGGTGGTCGTCCCTCTGTAACTCCATGGGGCAAACCAACAAAAGGACCATCTACACGTAATAGCAAAAAGCAACTAAAACCTAATGTCAAGATCTAATTGGAAAACACCATTTATAGATAAAAGTCTTTTAAAAAGATTAACCCCACAGCATGAAAAAAAACCTATATGGTCTAGACGTTCTACTATTTATCCAGCTGCTGTTGGTTTAAAATTACAAATATATAATGGAAAAGACATGATTACCCGAAAAATTAAACCTGAAATGGTTGGTCATAAATTAGGAGAATTTGTGACAACACGAAAAAATTTTATAGCAAAAAAAAAAAAATTTAATACAAAAAAATAAATGGCACAAAAAGCTCATCCAACTATTTTACGACCAAGAAATAACCTTTATCAAGGATGTACACACTGGGACGAACCAAGATTTTATTTTATTTTAACAACAATTAAAAAACTAATAGAGTCATGTTTCTTAGGAACAACTCATTATTTAGATAAAATAAAAATTAACCGGCATCTCGGCCTAATTTTTATAGAAATTAATATTATACACTTACATTTTCGTTCAAAAAGACGTTTAAAATCTAGACGTTATAAAGAAAATAAAATAATTAATAAAAAACAATCCTGGACTATAGTTGCATGCCGACTTCAAACCGCTATAGAATTAATACAAAAATTTACAGGTACAAAAAAAGTCACTTTACGTGTTAATAGGTTAAAAACTTATACTAGATCTGTTCCTAAACCTGCACGAAGACAAATGGCTTATTTTACAAAAAGTTTTAATCATATTAAATATGATTATGCACGATATGGTATACAACTTATGTATTTACTAATAAAAAATAAAGCAAACACATCAAGCTTAACTAGATTTTTAATACAAAATATATGTTCAAGACAAAGAAGAAAAAGACATTATCAATTTTTAGCATATATTAAACAAGGATTTCAATCTTTGCAAGAATATAAAAAAATACAAGGTTTAAAAATACAAATAAAAGGAAGATTTACACACAAAGCAAAAGGAAGAAGCAGAATTTGGAAATATCAAATGGGACAAATGCCTATTAGTCAATTAAATAAAACCATAAAAGCAGAATATGAACAAACACAAACTGGGTATGGTAGTGTTGGATTAAAAATTTGGATTTGTAACTAACATAAACAAAAAAATGACAATACAACCTAAAAAAACAAAATACCGTAAATACTTCAAACCACGAGGTTTACCTAATACCTCAACTAAAACCCACAAATTAACAGAATTAACTTGTTTTGCATTAATTGCAATGGAATCCAGTTATTTAAATAGCCGTCAAATTGAAGCAGCTCGACAAAATATTAGACGTAAAGTTAAAAGAGAAGGTAAACTTGAAATTCTTGTTTTTCCCGACATTGCTATAAGCCGTAAAGCTTCTGCAGCCCGTATGGGAAAGGGGAAAGGTAAAGTAAATCACTGGATTGCCTCTATAACGGCTGGACAAACTGTATTTTTACTTTATGGTATAGATGCTGAGCAAGGTATACCAGCTTTACACTCAGGAGCTAATAAGCTTCCATTAAAAGTTAAAATTTATCAATTATAAACTATGTTTACCCCTAGAAAAAGACATCTACGAAAAAAAAGGTTTTTTTTACCTAAACAATCAACTTTTGCTTTATTTAATGGAAGCAATTTAAAAACTTCTCAAATATCAAAAATACGACTATTATTACAAAATGCAAAATTATATTATGTACCCCTATATCTTAACCCACCTAAACTAGGTATAGGGTGTCCTATTATAATGATAGTTTATAAAAATTTAAAAGATTTACAAACCAATGTACCTGAAATAGCTTTGCAACTTGATTGTTTAGGAGTATCTATAGATAAAAAATGGTACCCTATTAACCTTTTTGAAAAAAATAACAATATAATCCTAAATAAAAAAGCTCTAAGCCTTCTTTTAGTTAAATACAAAAATATAAATAAAAATTAATTATAAAAGTACTATCACTAAAAAATAGGTTTTTAATTAAAGTGATAAAAACGCAAATTAAAATTAAAAAACAAAGCGAAAAAAGGGATTTGAACCCTCAACTTTAAGCTTGGCAAGCTTACACTCTACCAATTGAGTTATTTCCGCTTTTCCTATTTTTCATTAGAAAAAAAACAAACCTGTAAACCATGCCCTAAAACATTAGTCTCAAATCTATCTTTTGTTGTAAAATGAAATTGACACTGAAGAGAGGTGATTTCTTCAAAATAAGGAAACAATGGTACCAATTCCTCAAAAGAAAAAATATCCTTTAAAACAAAACAATAAATATTTTTGTGAGATGGTTCTCTCAAACCCTCAAATTGACGTACACGTGGTAGAACATGAAATAATAATTTGTAATAAAAAAGATACATAGACCCTCTCCTCAAAGTAATTTTACCCCCTATACCTTTTTTTGATCCACTATTTGTTTGTTTAGTAGGTTTTTGTTGAATAAAATAAGGCTTTTGACCCCCAATAATACTCAACGCCCCAAGACACGAAATTACATAATTTTCATCTGAACTTTCCCCTCCTAAACAAATAGATACTTTTTTTGGTACAGATAATAATGATACTGTTGAAACATTTTCACTGAGAATTAAATCTTTTTGAACTACCTCATAATAATGTTTTTCAAAAAAATTCATAGAAATAATTATATAATTTTTTTAGCCATAGATGCTAATTTGGCCCATTTTAACCCCCTTAACCTACTTGGCAATATAGCTGATATTCTAGTTCCAATAGGCTTATGTTGTAATGTAATAAGGGCTACTGAATTAGAAGAAAACGAAATACCTATTCCAGCTTTATTGCGAAATAGTCTACGAGTTTGTACAATAACACCATGATGTACTTCCGATTTATTCATTTTTAATCTAACCCTTCTACCATAACGGGGTCGGAGACTTTGAACCGATACAATAACAACGTCCCCTACATTAGCGTATCCTTTGCCACCTTTTTTTTTTACTTTAATGCATTTAACCAGTTTTGCGCCTGAGTTGTCTACAACTTTAAGAAGACTTTGGGTTCGAATCATATTTACTACTTCCAGCCGGATTCGAACCAGCACGTCAAAAGACAAAAGATTTTGAATCTGCCGTGTATACCAATTTCACCATGGAAGCCTACTTCATTAAGATTTCAATAATGAAGCTTGATCAATACGTATACTACCTCTAACTCTAAAATAAACTAAAATAATAGCTAAACCTATAGATGATTCACAAGCTGCTATTATTAAAATAAAAATAGCAAAAATTTGTCCCATTAAATCCCCCAAACATACAGAAAAAACAATAAAATTTAAGCTTACTGAAAGAAGAGCAAGTTCTAAAGACATCAAAACAACTACAATATTTGTTCTGTTTAAAATAACACCTCCAACACCTATAACAAATAATAAAACAGCAATAAAGAAAAAATGAATAAAGTCCATAGTTAATTTTTGAAAATTAAAGCATCAATAACGAACACCAAAATGAACCCTACGTTTATTAGAAATAGCTAATTTATTTAAACTATACCTTTTACTAACAACCTTTCCCTTATTTTGAGATGCTTTAAGTAATTCTTTACTTAAATTTTCCCATAAAGGAGAAAGTGTAGACTGTTCTCTACTTGACTTTAACAACAACCTCATACCAAGATTTAAACCACAAATAGGAGAAATTACTCTAGGTAAATAAACATTAAAAGATTGCTTATTTCGACGAGTCTTTGGTTTTGGTTTAAGACGAACACCTATATCTTGTCTAACTGCAAGAATACCTAAATAAAAAATATGTATAGCACGTCCAGGATAATCACGATCAAGAGATTGAAGAGCTTTATTTAAAACATTTTCTGCTTTTGTACGCTTACCATCACGCATTAAAAGATTAATCATTTTTTTTACTAAAGGGTCGCTTTTAATACCTAAAAACTTAATAGATTTTGTTTGTTCGTGTGAGCTAATCATAATATTTTTATTTATTTAATTTAAACACTGTCCAATAACTAACATCCTTTATCTAATTTTTTTGTACCATATTTTGAACGTGAAGTCTTACGACCAGGCAATCCCTCTAAATCTAATTTATTACGAATTAAACGATATTTAACCCCAGGTAGATCTGGTATTCTACCTCCACGAACCAAAACTTGTGAATGTTCTTGTAATCTATGAACCTGACCTGGTATATAAGCTGTCAATTTTACCTTGTTAGATAAACGAACTTTAACAACCTTACGTCTAGCTGAATTAGGTTTTTTAGGAGAACAAACAAATACCCTTAAACAAACGCCTCTTTTCTGAGGGCATCTAAGAAGACCTACACTTTTAACCTTTGTTTGTTTTTTCCCTTTACTTTTGTTAAACCATTGATTAATATTCGGCCTTGACATTACCAAGGAGGGGAGTTGAACCCCTATCCCGTAAGGGACTGGAACCTAAACCCAGCGTGTATACCAATTCCACCACCTTAGCTTTTGGAGTCGAAGGATTCGAACCTCCGTTCCCCGTACCAAAAACGGGCGCCTTACCAACTTGGCTAGACTCCATTAATTAGAATATTTGATCTCGGTCTGGTAGGGGTTGAACCTACATTGTTAGCTTCATGAGAACTATATTTTGCCAATTAAACTACAAACCGTCATAATATAATATATAGAACCTTTAATACAATTAAATTAAAAAAGGTATAACTAAATTTACTTATTTTTTTATACTTTTTTTATATAATTTTATTTTTTGTTTAACTAATTTAACAAGATATGGCAAGTCAGCAAAAAAAAGAAGAACGAGAAAAAATAAAAATAAAAACTGCAATAAACTTATTCTCATATTAATTAAAATTTTAAATTTGGATTGAACAACAGAAAGAGAGGGACTTGAACCCCCAACCCTTGGCTTTGGAGACCAAAGTTCTACCAATTGAACTATCTTCCCTTAACTACTTTTTTATGAACAGAATTAAAATATCAATATATTATTTACAAGAACTTAATTACCGATTAACTTACGCAATTTTTGGAACAATTTTTCTTTTCATAACAACTTATACCTATAAGCAAGGATTGATTTTTATTTTTTTACCTAAAGGACTATCACATTTTGTTAGTATAGGATTAACTGAAATATTTTTTACTTACTTACAACTTTGTACTATTTTTAGTTTTAGTTTTGGTCTTGGTATAGCATTGATACAATTATACCTTTTTTTACGTCCTGGACTCTATGCTTTCGAATCTAAAACAACTTTTAATGTTTTAATCGCAGCATTTTTTTTTTATATATGCTTGTATCTATTTTTATTTCCTATAATCATTAAAGTTTTATGGAAAATATTTTCCTCATATTCTCAAAACTTTATAGCAATAGATTTAACTTTCGAACCAAGATTACAAGATTATTTAACTCATTTACAACAATTAAACAAAGCACTAACTATTGGATTTCCTTGTCTAATTATCTTAAATATTTTACAAATATATACAAGTAGACATATTTTGGTAAAATATCGAGGAATAGCTTATATAACAGCTTTTTCTATTGCAGCTTTTATAACCCCACCTGATGTTTTAAGTCAAACATTAATAGGATTACCCTTAATTATTTTTTATGAAATACAATTAAAATTTTGGCATTTGCACGAAGAATATAAAAAAAATATATTAATTAGGCAACCAATCAAATCCTATAAGAATTCCCATTGAAAAAAGAAATAAAGCTAGAGCTAGTGGTAAGAAACATTTCCAACCCAATTTCATCAATTGATCATATCTATATCGAGGTAAAATAGCTCGCATCACAATAAATAAAATAACAAAAAAACAAATTTTTAAACCAAACCAAATACCATCGGGCAAAATACCTATACCAAAAGGGGATAACCACCCACCAAAAAAACATATAGAAGTTAATCCCCCCATTACTAACATATTAGCATACTCTCCTAAAAAAAATAAAGCAAATCCCATAGCTGAATATTCTACATTATACCCTGATACCAACTCCGCTTCTGCTTCTGGCAAATCAAAAGGATGACGATTAGTTTCAGCCAAACATCCTATAAAAAACATTATACTAACTGGTAACAAAGGAAAAACAAGCCAAATATCTAATTGAGCAATTACTATTTCTGTTAAATTTAAAGTACCTACACACAAACAAACATTAATAAGACTAATACCCATTGATATCTCATAAGAAACCATCTGCGCTGCAGAACGCAAAGCACCTAAAAAAGCATACTTTGAATTACTGGACCAACCGGATATCAATACTCCATATACACCAAGAGAAGAAACAGCTAAAAAATAAAGACCACCTAACTGAGAATCTGCAATAACATTACCATAACTGAAAGGTATAACAGCCCAACTAATCAAACTTAAAATAAAAGTACAAAGGGGAGCTAATACAAAAAGCACAATATTTGCATTTGTAGGTAAAACAGTTTCTTTAACAAAAAGTTTCAAACCATCAGCTAAAGGTTGAAGTAGTCCCATGTAACCAATAACGTTTGGACCACGTCTTCTTTGAATACCTGCCATAATTTTACGCTCTGCTAAAGTAAAATATGCTACAGCAATCAATAAAGGAATAACAAGATCAAGAATATTTAAAAAAATAGTTAAGAAAGTTAGCCACATAATAAATTAAATAATATAATTGTTAATATTACCTATAACTAATATAAAATACCACTTATAAATAACCATACTTAGAAGACCAAAGAGCTTCATCTACATCTACCCTAAAAGGATACATAATAGGTACACACACATCAGAAGAAAGAATAAAACTTAAATTTGAATAATCTGTTTGTATCCATTTTGGAGTAGGATGAAGATGAAGCTCAAACTTAAATCTATTAGATAAACGCCATCGCTCTAATTTAACATGAAATGAACGAAAACGTTTATAACGGGCGATTATCCTAGCTCTAATAGCAGAACGTTGAGAAGGGCAAAACTCAACAAAATCCCCTTTTTGAAGAATAAATCCACCATGTCCTGTTATTTTACCATTAACTAATACCTTACTATGAAGAATAGCTTGACGACTATAATAAATTGAATGAAAAAAACCTAAACGATATAAACTAACATCCAATCGTCCTTCTAAAGACTCAATTAATTTTTGGGATGGGTTCTTTAAATAAACTAAAGGTTTACAAATTTTTTTAAAAATTTTATGATTTAAATCCCCATAAAAACGTCTTATACACAATAAAATAGATAAAGTATTTCTATAACTTATACGATTATATTTAAAAGTTTGATTTGGTCTAGTACGAGGTTTAATAAAATTATAATCATGGCATAAAGGATAACGATACCTATTTATATTAGAAAGAGGACGATGACGACGTTTTTGACTTCCTAATACCCCTATAATACTATCCCATTTAGGACGAAGAAAAGTTTTTTCTTTAGATAATAAATCCCCCCAAATATCAGTTCTAGACCATAAACAAGATTTATATCTATGCTTAAACCGCATTATTTGTTATTACTTTATCACCCAATCTCAAAGAATTTTTCGGTAAAGTTTTAACTCCTTTTGACTTAGACTTACCTAAAAGACTAGAAAACACCTGTCCTTTTTTTTTTGATTTCATACGCTTACCCTTAACACAAGTCATATAAATTAAACTAAAAAACCAAGAAGACAACAAAGGAGATTCAATATTTAAATTAAAGGGATAAGATATTTTACTCATTGTAGGACTTCCAACTCCAACTAGCAACAAACATTTTCTATGAGCTTCAACTAAATTTTCTTTTTCTATATCACTTAAAAATACCAAATCAACATCTTTTGATTTAGATAAATAACTACGTTTCCATTTTATGTAACTTATATTAGACTCATTAGAAAGGCAAATTTTTAAAAGAGGGGAGTTACTAACAAAAAGAATTTTACCTTCTACCAATATTATATTTTTTAAAATTTCTAAAGTTGCACGTATACCATATAAACTCTTTTCAAGATTATAAAAATAATAAATATTTCGTTTCCCTAAAAGATAAGGATGCATTGTTTTTGAAATTATAACATCCTCATTAAAAGGACGAGGAACTAAATATCCAGAAGACCCAATTAAAAAAGAAATAATACGAGAATGCTCTGTTATAATCATTAAGTTTTTTTACCTTCCTTACACACTATTATTTCATTTTCATATAATACCCCTGCCCCTTTATAAGAATCAGGATAACGATACCTTCTTATACTACTTGCGAAATTTTGCAAAACACCTAAATTTGCAGAAATTAACAAAAAACTTTTTTTGCCTAAATTTACTGAAACATTATCAGGTATATCTACTATAATAGAATCACTATAACCCAAAGAAAATATAAGTTTTTCTTCATCTTTACGTACCCTATAACCAATCCCTTTAAGTTTTAATTCAATAGTGTACCCTAAAATAACCCCAAAAATAGCTTGAGTGAAAAGAGAACTTTCATAAGATGTTAAATATGGTAAAAATAAAACCATATTACCTTTTCGGTGAAGGTTACTAACAGAATCAAAAGTAACAACTCCTTTAGAACCCGATACACTAATTTTACCATTACTACTTGAACACTTAACACCTATAGGTAATCTAAAAACTGGAATTGTCATACTACGTATGCTAAAACTTCACCACCTTCTCCTTTACGTATACACTCTTCATGGGTAACAACCCCCTTTGTTGTTGACAAAATCAAAACACCAAAATCATTTGACAAGCGAGTAATATCCAATGCAGAAATATAAATACGATCACGTGGACGAGAAATAACAACAAGACGAGTACAAATAGGAGACCCATCATGGTACCTGAGAAAGACTGTAATTACACCCTCATTTGTTTTTGTATATCCCCTAATTAAATTTTCTTTCCACAAAATATCTAAAATTTTAGTACAAAAACGTACTTCTTTAAAAGATACTCCAAAATGATACACCGTATATCCATTACGTAGTTTATTAATTATTTTTGCAAGCATTAATTTTGTTTGAGATCGGGCTTGAACCGACGACCTAAGGATTTTCAGTCCTTTACTCTACCAACTGAGCTACCCAAACCAATTTAATTAAAATTTACTTGGTTTTTATATTAAATTATCTCCACAAGTTGGACTTGAACCAACGACATTATGGTTAACAGCCATATGCTCTACCAACTGAGCTATTGAGGAAGGCCAGAGAGGGGCTTGAACCCTCATTTATGGGTTTGCAACCCAACGCATTATACCTTTATACTATCTAGCCAAGGCGGGCGAGGGGATTTGAACCCCCGCCTTTTAGAACCACAACCTAACACTCTAACCAACTGAGTTACGCTCGCCATTTTGCAACTTATCGGATTTGAACCGATACTCTTAAAATAGAAACAGATTTTAAGTCTGACGTGTCTACCAATTTCACCAAAGTCGCAATATAATAAATTAAATATAGTAAAAATACTAAATAACTTTAACGGAGAAGGGATTTGAACCCTTGACATTTGGGATATGATTCCAACATTCTAACCACTGAACTACACCGCCATCACAAAATAACCTATAATATTTCTCTATAATAATATTTTTGTAATTGCAACTGGAGAATTTTCTTACAGAGCGAATAAAATCAAGAAAGCCATCATTAAAGCAAATAAGGCAATCGCTTCAGTTAAAGCGAAACCCAAAATAGCAATTCTAAATAACTCATCTTTCAGAGAAGGATTACGTGCAGTACCCAAAACAAGAGCACCAAATACGGTTCCAATACCCACACCTGCCCCAGCTAAACCAATAGTAGCTAGACCAGCACCCAAAAGTTTAGCAGCTTGAACTAACATTTAAAAAAGGGTAAAAAATATAATAACGTAACACTTTAAAATTTTTAATGGGAGTAAAGAGGATTGAACTCCTGACTCCGTGCTTGTAAGGCACACACTCTACCACTGAGTTATACTCCCAATTATATTTAAAGGAGATAAAGAGATTCGAACTCTTGACCTCATGCTTGCAAAGCATATACTCTACCAACTGAGTTATATCCCCAAAACATCATTAAGGGCATATTGTTAGGATACTTGAGGGGTACGTGTTTTATCAATTATTTTTATAATGAAATCTAAACACGTACCCCTTAAGCAAATTTGAACCAAATACAGTTGGGCATATTGGGAGTTGAACCCAAGACCCTCGGATTAAAAGTCCACCACTCTAACCAACTGAGCTATACACCCTAAAAAGCTATTAAACCTTAGTATATAAAAAACACTATATTTATTTTTTAGGGATTAGTACGGGTCAGCTGAAAACCTCACGGCTATTACACACCCCGCCTATCTAAGTGGTAATCTTCCACCCCCATTACGAAAATTTTACTAGAGGGAAGTTTCTCGCCTAATGGTCGATTATCTCTTCTCGATGTAGCTACCCGGCGATGCCCCTTCGGGAACAACCGGAACACAAGGGATCGAGTTTTCCCGGTCCTCTCGTACTAAGGTCTAGTCCTCGGAATTTTCAAACACCCACAGAAGATAGGGACCAAACTGTCTCACGACGTTCTAAACCCAACTCACGTACCACTTTCGTCGGCGAACAGCCGAACCCTTGGAACCTTTTCCAGCTCCAGGATGTGATGAGTCGACATCGAGGTGCCAAACGAACCCGTCGATAGGAGCTCTAGAGGATCATTAGCCTGTTATCCCCGGCGTACCTTTTATCCATTGCGCGATAGCCTTTCCACAAAGAACCACCGGATCATTATGACCGACTTGCGTCTCTGATCGAAATGTCTTTCTTTCAGTCAAGCAGGCTTATATCATTATACTCGATTCCCCTTATAAGGAGATGAACCTACCTTTGTATGCCTCCGTTACTCTTTAGGAGGCGACCGCCCCAGTCAAACTACCCAGCAAACACTGTCCCTTAGTTAGTAAGACAACAAATCTCAGGGTGGTATTTCACTATTGCCTAATCAATCTCTAACAAAAAAATCATAAGCTCCCACCTATTCTACACTAGAGTTTTTGACTTACAATATTTGCTTATAGTAAAGGTGCACGGGGTCTTTCCGTCCAGCTGCAGGATGGCCGCATCTTCACGACCTATGTAATTTCACTGAGTCCCTATTGGAGACAGCGGGGAAGTCGTTACACCATTCATGCGGGTCGGAACTTACCCGACAAGGAATTTCGCTACCTTAGGACCGTCATAGTTACCGGGTCGGAACTTACCCGACAAGGAATTTCGCTACCTTAGGACCGTCATAGTTACAGCCGCCGTTTACCGGGGTTTGACTTCAATGCGTAAACATCAAAGCTTCACCTACCGGCACCGGGCAGGTGTCAGTCCCTATACATCCTCTTACGAGTTAGCAGAGACCTGTGTTTTTAATAAACAGCCGCCACCCCCGATTTTGTGACAAAGACAAAAGCTTACGCTACATGTCTTTACTCCTTATTCCGAAGTTACAGAGTCATTTTGCCGAGTTCCTTCAATAGGGTTTTCTCAAGGCCTTAGTGTTCTCCACCCGTCCACCTGAGGCGGTTTAAGGTACGGTATAAATAAAGTGCCTTTTTCTTGGAAAAAATAACTCACCCTTGACATATTCAAGAATAAGGTGAATTTTTCGTCAGCAACTTTAAACAGTTTAATCTTACCCATTACCGCAAGCCTTGGCTTAACAGCTTAGGGACCGTTTTAAATCGAGGTATTACCCTCTCACGACCCAGTTTTACTTAAGATCGTAAACCTTGGACTTACGGCCACAATGCTTTAATTTCATTGTTTTATGCTACTTATGCAAGTATTCTCACTTCCGATATCTTGATATTAACTTACGTCAAAACTTCTACAACCTACGGAATGTTCTGCTACCACAAAAAAATTTGTCTGAAGCTTCGGTAATAATTTTAAGCCCTCAAAATTGGCGGGACTTTTACTCTAGGTCAGTGAGCTGTTACGCTATCTTAAAAGGATGGCTGCTTCCAAGCCTACCTCCTGACGGTCTAAGAGCAAAAGTCACCTTTACCACTGAAACTATTTTACGGACCTTAGCCTTCAGTCTGGGCTGTTTCCCTCTTGAGTATGAATCTTAGCATACATACTCTGTCTGCCCTAAATGAAAAATCTGTATTCGGAGTTTGCCAAAGTTTAGTAAGAAAAAATTTCCCCCTTGCTTATACAGTGCTCTACCCCAGATTTACTATTTAAGACGCTCTACTTCAATAGATTTCGCAGAAATCCAGCTATCACCGACTTTGATTGGCCTTTCACCCCTAAACTCAAGTCATCCCAGTATTTTGCCACATACACGGGTTCGGCCCTCCAAAGAATGTTGCCACTACAATATCAGCCTGCTCAAGCTTAGATCAGACGGTTTCGGGTACTTAACAAACGACTTTAAAACGCCATACAAGACTCGATTTATCTTCGCCTACGTTTTTAATTAACTTAAGCTTGCCTTTTATTAAGATTCACTTGCCCATTATACAAAAGGTATGCCGTTGCTTTTTATAGCTTCGACTCAAATATGGAATTTCAGGATCTTTGCACTGTCACAACTTCTTTTTCACCTTTCCCTCACGGTACTTGTTCACTATCGGTAAGAAAAATAATTATAGGCTTTGAGGGTGGTCCCCCAATACTCAAACAAGGTAAACTTGCCTTGTCTTAATTTCACGAATTAAAAAGAATTACAGGACTAACACCTTCTAGGGTAGAATTTTTATTGTAAAATAAAAATTCTTTTCATTCTTTATATAAATAATATCGTTTTGCCTTTTTATCGCTTTCGCTCACCACTACTAACGATATCTCGGTTGATTTGGTCTACAGGGTACTAAGATGTTTCACTTCCCCTTGATACTGACTACGCAGTGGGCTTTTTAGCCCCGGTTTCCCATTTTAGGTTGGTTAACGTCACAGGATTTCCTCGTGTCAACACTTTCGCGATTGTCCGCGCCTATATTTTTCTTCCAAGGCATTCACTCCAAACTAAACTAGTATATTA